ATGATTAAATGAATATTTTCTACAAACCATAAAGATATTGGAACACTTTATTTTATATTTGGTATTTGAGCAGGGATGTTAGGTACGTCAATAAGATGGATTATTCGAGTAGAACTAAGACAACCCGGGCCATTTATTGGTAATGATCAAATCTATAATGTTATTGTAACAGCACACGCATTCATTATAATTTTTTTTATAGTTATACCAATTATAATTGGAGGTTTCGGAAATTGATTAGTGCCTTTAATAATTGGAGCACCTGATATAGCATTCCCGCGAATAAATAATATAAGATTTTGGTTATTACCACCATCAATTACCCTACTTATTATAAGAAGAATAGTAGAAAGAGGGGCAGGAACAGGGTGAACAGTATATCCTCCTCTTTCATCTAACATTTCACATATAGGGCCATCAGTGGATATAGCAATCTTTTCTTTACATTTAGCAGGAGTTTCCTCAATTCTAGGAGCTATTAATTTTATTACAACAGTTATAAACATACGACCCAAAGGAATATCATTAGAAAAAACACCACTATTTGTATGATCAGTTATCATCACAGCAATTCTACTACTTTTATCACTACCAGTTCTAGCGGGAGCAATCACAATATTATTAACAGACCGAAATTTTAACACCTCATTTTTTGACCCATCGGGGGGAGGAGATCCAATCTTATACCAACATTTATTTTGGTTCTTCGGACATCCTGAAGTTTACATTTTAATTTTACCAGGATTTGGATTAATTTCACATATAATTAGAAAGGAAAGTGGTAAAACAGAGACATTTGGATCATTAGGGATAATTTATGCGATATTATCAATTGGATTATTAGGATTTATTGTATGAGCTCACCATATGTTTACAGTAGGGATAGATGTTGATACACGAGCCTATTTTACATCAGCAACAATAATTATTGCTGTACCAACAGGAATTAAAATCTTTAGTTGATTAGCCACAATCCACGGAACAAAAATTAAATTCTCTCCAACTACTCTTTGATCACTAGGATTTGTTTTTTTATTTACAATTGGAGGTTTGACAGGAGTAATTCTAGCTAATTCATCAATTGATATTATCTTACACGATACATACTATGTGGTAGCTCACTTCCACTACGTTTTATCAATAGGAGCAGTATTTGCTATTATAGGGAGATTTATTAACTGATACCCTTTAATAACAGGATTAGATATAAATAGATTATGATTAAAAATTCAATTCTTTATTATATTCCTAGGGGTTAATATAACCTTTTTCCCACAACATTTTTTAGGATTAAGAGGGATACCACGTCGATATTCAGATTACCCCGATTCATTTTTATCATGAAATATTATTTCATCATTAGGATCAACAATTTCAACAATTGGGATATTATTATTTTTATTTATTATTTGAGAAAGAATAGTAGCTAAACGACAATTAATATTCAATCTGGATATATCATCAAGAATTGAATGATTTCAAAATTACCCACCAAATGAACACTCATATCAAGAACTTCCAGTAGTATCAAATTAAATTTCTAATATGGCAGAGTAGTGCAGTGAATTTAAGATTCAAAAATAAAGTAAATCTTTTATTAGAAATACCTTCATGATCACAAATTAATCTTCAAGAAGCTAATTCCCCATTGATAGAACAACTAAACTTTTTTCATGATCACACATTAATAATTTTAATTATAATTACAACACTAGTAACATTTATTATAACATCAACATTCGTAAATAATTTGATAAACCGGACTTTATTAGAAAATCAAAAGATTGAACTAATTTGAACAATTTTACCAGCAATTACATTAATTTTCATTGCATTACCATCACTAAAAATTTTATATATAATAGATGAAATTGATATCCCAACTTTAACAATTAAATCAATTGGGCACCAATGATACTGATCATATGAATATTCAGATTTTAAAAACGTAGAATTTGATTCATATATAAAACCAACAAAAGAATTAAGAGAATCAGAATTTCGGTTATTAGATGTTGATAATCGAATCATTTTACCATATAAAACTAACATTCGGATATTAATTACCTCATCAGATGTTATTCACTCATGAACTATTCCTAGTTTAGGAATTAAAATTGATGCAACACCAGGACGATTAAATCAGGGAACAATTTATATAAATCGACCAACACTAATATTCGGACAATGTTCTGAAATTTGTGGGGCAAATCATAGATTTATACCAATCGTTATGGAATCAACCTCAATAGATATATTTATTAAATGAATTAAAAATTATTCATTAAGTGGCTGAAAGTAAAGTATTGGTCTCTTAAACCAAAATAAAGTAGTTAACGATTACTCTTAATGAAAGAAATTAGTTTAAAAAAAACATTACTTTGTCAAAGTAAAAATATATTGTATATATTTCTTTATTCCACAAATATCACCAATATGATGAGCTATAATTTATATTAGATCAATTACAATTTTATTTTCAAATATAATCATTATATATTTTTATAAAAATAATATAAAAAGAATTAGTAAAATTAACTTCTTAAATGAAACCGTTAAAAATTGAAAATGATAACAAATCTTTTTTCAACATTTGATCCTTCAACATCCATAAAAATATCAATAAATTGAGTCAGAATAATAATATTTTTAATTATCTTACCAATAAACTTTTGAATCAAAAAATCACGAATAAAAACAACTATTTATATTTTAATGAATACTTTAATTAAAGAACTAAAAATAACACTTAATATGAAAAGAAAAGAAGTAATTTTAATTCTGGTATCAATTTTCTTTATAATTTTAATAAATAATATAATAGGTTTAATACCTTATATTTTCACATCAACAAGACATATAGTAGTAAATTTGACTTTAGCATTACCATTATGGTTATCTATTATACTATTTAGATGAATAAACAAAACAAAAATAATATTGATTCACCTAACACCTATAGGGACACCAGAGCCATTAATACCATTTATAGTTATAATTGAAATAATTAGAAGTATCATCCGACCTATTTCTCTTTCAGTACGATTAACAGCTAATATAATTACAGGTCATTTACTTATAACATTATTAGAAACTTCAATTCAATTAAAAAACTTACCAATTTTGGTTATCCAAATATTTTTAATAACATTTGAGACAGCTGTAGCACTAATTCAATCATATGTATTTATAATATTAATAACATTATATATTAGAGAAGTAAATTATGACAAAAAACAATCACCCATATCATTTAGTAAATTATAGCCCGTGGCCTTTAACTGGATCTATCGGGGCAATAACAATAACTACAGGACTTACTAATTTATTTTACAATAAGCAACTTTATTTAATAATATTAGGAAATTTAATTATTTTATTAACAATATTTCAATGATGACGAGATATCTCACGAGAAGCAACTTATCAAGGATTACATAATTCATTAGTTATTAAAGGAATAAAAATCAGAATAGTTCTATTTATTATTTCAGAAATCATATTCTTCGTATCTTTTTTTTGAGCTTTCTTTCATAGAAGCTTATCACCAACGGTAGAAATTGGAATAAAATGACCCCCTAAAGGAATTATTACATTTGATCCAATTCAAATTCCTCTACTAAATACTATAATTTTATTAACATCAGGAATAACAGTAACCTGAGCCCACCATAGATTAATTTTTAATAAATATAACAAAACAAAAATCAGATTAACTTTAACAGTAATACTTGGTGTATTATTTACAATATTACAAGCTTATGAATACTTGGAATCCAGATTTACCATTAGAGATTCTATCTATGGATCTTGTTTTTTTATAGCAACAGGATTTCATGGGATTCATGTTATTATTGGTACAATATTTTTATTAATTTGTTTAATACGACATTTAAACAATCATTTTTCAAAAAATCATCATTATGGTTTTGAAGCAGCATCATGATATTGACATTTCGTAGATGTTGTATGATTAATATTGTATATTATAATTTATTGATGAGGTAGTTATTCTTTTAGTATAAAAAATATATTTAACTTCCAATTAAATGATCTTAAATTAAGAAAGAATAATTTTTAAATTAAAAATAATTATAATTTTAACATTGATAATTTCAATATTATTAATATTATTAAATCAAATTATCAATAAAAAAATAAACATAGAACGTAATAAAATAACCCCTTTTGAATGTGGGTTCGACCCAAAAAGATCATCACGAATTCCATTCTCAACACAATTCTTTTTAATCGGTATTTTATTTTTAATTTTTGATGTAGAAATAGTACTAATTTTGCCGTTAATTGTTACATTTAAAACAAGAAACTTAACAATATGAATTTCATCAAGAACAATCATAATTATTGTATTAATTATCGGATTATACTACGAATGAAAAAATGGAGTAATTCAATGGATATACTAATTGAGATTATAGTTAATTATAACATTTAATTTGCAATTAAAAATTATCTAACCTAGATTTTTCTCAAGTAATGAAGTAAAATTTACAATTAGTTTCGACCTAAAAAAAAGGAATTGTTCCTCTTACTTTTAATTGAAACCAAATCAGAGGTAATTCACTGTTAATGAATAAATTGATACTAGTATCCAATTAAAAGAGAAAGGTGACCATAAGAAAGCTGCTAACTATTCTTATTAATGGTTAAAATCCATTATTCTCTTATTTATATAGTTTAAAAATAAAACATTTCATTTTCAATGAAAAAATAAATTACTTAATTTTATAAATTATTTAAAAGGTTAAACCTATCTTAATATCTTCAATATTAAACTTTACCAAATTTTAAGCTATTTAAATAAATTAAAAAATAAATTATAAATAAAAAAAAAGATATAAAATAAAATTTTAAATTATTAAAAATAAGATAACTTAACTTAAGACTAAAAAATTCAACAATATAAGAAGGATAACAAGAAATATAACATTCCCCTCATCTGTCATCAATTAAATTACTATACTTATTGCAAACACTAAAATAATAATATCTAAAAAAAGAACTACCTAAAAAATTCAAATATCATATATTACCTAAAAATTTATATAAATAATTAAGTTTCTTTTTTATAATAAAATTAAATAAAAGAAAAAGAAAAAATCCTAAAGATATAAAAAATATAATTATAAGCTTTATATATAAAGGAAAAATATATAACAAAGGAGTTTCAAAAATTAATCAACTAAAAGTAGAACCAAAAATTAAAGAAAAAAAAACTAAAATAATTAAAGAAAAATAAGAACTAAAATTTTCTATAATGCAACGATTTGTTATTAAGGAAACCCCGTTAAAAAAATAAAATAATAAACGAAAAGTATATAAAATAGTTAAAGAAATACATAAAAAATAAATAAAAAAAATAAAAAAATTTAAATTTAAATTTATAAATGATTCAACAATTAAATCCTTAGAATAAAAACCAGATATAAAAAATAACCCACATAAAGACAAATTAGAGATTAAAAAACAAGTACTTATATAAAGTTTCTCATTAAAAATATAACCTATATATCGAATATCTTGGTTATCACACATTCTATGAATAATTAAACCAGAACATATAAAAAGTAAAGATTTAAAAAAAGCATGACTCAATAAATGAAAATAAGATATATTAAAATTACCTAAGAATAAAATTCTTATTATTAAACCTAATTGTCTTAAAGTTGAAAATGCAACAATTTTTTTTAAATCATACTCAAAAACTGCCCCAACACCTGATATAAATATAGTTAAAATAGAAATAATTAAAAAAAAATCAATTATTGTACAAGATATAATCAAATTACCAAAACGAATTAAGAGATAAACACCAGCAGTAACCAAAGTAGAAGAATGAACCAAAGAAGAAACTGGGGTAGGAGCTGCTATAGCAGCAGGAAGCCATGAAGAAAATGGAATCTGAGCTCTTTTAGTAAAAGATGCTAAGATTATTAATAAAGAAAAATAAGGTAACCAATTAAAACTACAATCAATATAATAAACAAAGTTAAATGAACCATAATTAAAAAATCAAGCAATTCCAATTAAAATAAAAACATCACCAATACGGTTAGTTAAAATAGTTAACATACCAGAAATATAAGAATTAATATTTTGATAATAAATTACTAAACAATAAGATACCAAACCTAAACCATCCCAACCTAATAAAATTCTGATTAGATTAAGAGAATAAATTATAAACATTATAGATATAACAAATAAAATAACTAAAAATAAAAATCGGATCCTGTAAAGGTCAGAAGACATATAATCATTTCTATATAAAATAACTATAGAAGAAATAATCAAAACAGTGCCAGAAAAAAATAAAGAGATATAATCAACATAAATAGTTAAAGAGACACAAACAGAATTTAAACTTACAACTTCCCAATCAATAAAAATAGAAAAATCATTATATAAAAAAATAAAACCATAATAAAAAGATAATAAAGAAAATATTAATAAAACAAAAAAAATATAAATATACATGATCTAAAGAAAATAATTCACCTTTAACACCACAAATTAATATTCTAAATAAACTACTTAGATTAAATAAAATTTACAAACAAATAAAATTTTAACCCAACCAAATTTAAAGGAACTAAATGAAAAAAAACTAAAGAATAATCAATAAAATAAGAAATATTTATATGATTATTAAAAGAAGATAAAGAACCATAATTAACGAAAGAAAACAAGTATATTCTATATAAACAAGATAAAAAAGATAAAAACATCAAATATATAAAAGAACAAGTTGATCAACTTATTAATGAAACAATTAACATTAGTTCACCAAATAAATTTATGGAAAGAGGGCTACCTATGTTATTACAACAAGAGAAAAACCAAAACAAACACAATATAGGTATAAAAATTATATAACCCTTATTTAAAAATAAATTACGACTACCTCTACGATTATAAACAATATTAACTAAACAAAAAAGTACAGAAGAGCATAAACCATGAGCTAATATAAGTACATAAGAACCTCATATGCCCCAAATATATAAAGAAAAAATTCCTATGATACACAAAGATATATGACAAACAGAAGAATAAGCAACTAAAACCTTTATATCTAATTGGATACAACAAATTAATCCACAAAAAACCCCTCCAAAAAGACTCAAAGAAATAAAAAATAAACTATATAAGCATATATAATCATATAAAAATAAAGAAACACGAATTAATCCATAACCACCAAGCTTTAATAATACACCAGCCAAAATTATAGAACCAGAAATAGGTGCTTCAACATGAGCTTTTGGTAACCATAAGTGAAAAATAACCATAGGTAATTTGACTAAAAAAGCAGTTACAAAACAAAGAAATAAATAAAAATTTAAATTAACATTTAATAATCAAAAAAAAGAGAATCCATTAAAATTAATTAGATAAAAAATTCTTAGTAATAAAGGCAAGGAAGCAAATAAAGTATAAAAAATTAAATAAAATCCAGCCGCTAGTCGCTCAGGCTGGTAACCCCACCCAAAAATCAAAAATAATGTAGGAATTAAAGATGACTCAAAAAAAATATAATATATAAAAAATGAAGTTGAACTAAAAGAAAAAAACAAAAATAATAAAAGAAAAAAATTTATAACTAAAAATTCTTTTCTTTTATTAGAATCAATATAATTATATCTAGAGAAAACTATTAAATAAACAATTCAAGTTGAAAGTAAAATAAAACCTCAAGAAATTATATCTAAACCTAAAAAGTAACTTAAAAATCTACAATAATTAAAAACCATAAAAGAAATTTCATATACAAAAATAAGTATTAAACAAATTATAAATAAATAATAATTATTAGCTAAAATTAATGGGACCAAAAATAAAAAATTAAAAATTAATATTATCATAACAATATATATAAAGAGTTAATTATATCGTTGCCATGACAACGAATTAAACAAACTAAAATACTTAATCCTAAAGAGCCTTCACAGACCAATATCACCAAAAATAAAATTAAAAAGTATAAGTCATTACCAAAAATTATAAAAACATTAAATATTATCATATAAATAATAATTATTAAAAATTCAATTCTAATTAAAGTTAATAACAAATGAACACGTATAGAAAAAAACACCATAAAACCACAAACATAAGAAATTAATAAACTATTTATTAAAATAGCTTTTATAGTTTAAAATAAAACATTGATTTTGTAAATCAAAAATAGTGTAAACTTAATAGCTCAGTAGAAAAGAAACTTTCTTCCTCTTTAATCTCCAAAATTAATATTTTTTATTAAAATATCCACTGAATTATAGAAACACTTATTATTGTTATAATTATTGTAAGAACTTTATTTTTAAAATTAACAACACCCTTAAGCATAGTTATTACATTAATTGTACAAACGTTGTTAATCAGCGTCATTTCATCAATTATAATTTCATCCTTTTGATACTCTTATATATTAATTTTAATTATAATTAGAGGTTTGTTAATTTTATTTATATACATGGCGAGAATTGCCTCAAACGAAAAATTCTATATATCTAATAAATTAATTTTGTATATAATTTTAACAGGGATATATATAAAATATATAACCCCAAAAATAAACTACGAAATAAAAATTAGAACGATAATTAATCAAGAAATTATTATAAGAAAAATATTTAATTACAAGTTTATTATTACAACCATTTTAATAATACTACTGTTATTTATAATAATAGTAATCATTTCATTTTTAGTATCTAGAAATGAAGGTCCTATACGAAAAAGTAATTAATGAATAAAGCTATACGAAAAAATCACCCTTTATTTAAAATTTTAAATAATTCATTGATTGATTTACCAACCCCAGCCAGTATTTCCTTATGATGAAACTTTGGGTCTCTATTAGGATTATGTTTAATAATTCAAATTATTACAGGGCTATTTTTGTCTATACATTATACTGCTAATGTGGAATTAGCATTCGAAAGATTAATGCAAATTTGTCGAAACGTTAATTACGGTTGATTAATTCGAAATTTGCATATAAATGGGGCATCCTTATTCTTCATCTGTATATATTTACATATAGGACGAGGTATTTACTATGGGTCATATAAATTTATAGAAGTATGAAATGTAGGGGTAATTATTTTTATTATAACTATGGCAACAGCATTTTTAGGCTATGTTTTACCGTGAGGACAAATGTCAATATGAGGTGCTACAGTTATTACAAATTTAGTTTCTGCAATCCCTTATCTAGGAGAATCTATTGTTAAATGGTTATGAGGGGGGTTTTCAGTTAGAAATGCAACATTAAATCGATTCTTTACTTTACATTTTATTATACCATTTATTATTACTGTAATAGTAATAATACATTTATTATTTTTACATGTTAAGGGGTCTAATAATCCCTTAGGTTTAAACAGAAACCATGACAAAACAAGATTCCACCCAAGTTTTACAACAAAAGATTTTATTGGAGCAACATTAGTTATTTTAGTATTTACTTTAATTAACTTGATTGAGCCATTAATATTACTAGACCCAGAAAATTTTACACCAGCCAATCCAATAGTGACCCCCGTCCATATCCAACCAGAATGATATTTTTTATTTGCTTATACAATTTTACGGTCAATCCCAAATAAACTAGGGGGGGTAGTAGCAATATTTAGATCAATTTTAGTTTTAATGTTAATACCATTGATTAATAAATCAAAATTTCAAAGACAATCATTTTATCCAATTAATAAATTTTTATTTTGAATATTTGTTTCAACTTTAATTTTATTAACATGGATTGGAGCACGACCAGCAGAGCAACCTTATATTTTTACTGGACAAATTTTAACCAGAATTTATTTTTTATACTTTCCGATTAATGCTCTAAGTTTTATTTTATGAGATAAAATTAATAATTAGTTAATTAGCTTAATTAAAGTTTATATTTTGAAAATATAAGATGTATAATAAAATATATATTAACTTAACTTAAATTAATGAAATAAATACCTAACACTATTAAAAATAAAATACCAATGAAAAAAATAAAATAATTTAAAGAAAGAGGTAAAAAAACTTTTCAAGTTAAATACATTAGCTTGTCATAACGAAAACGAGGTAACGTAGAACGAACTCAAATAAACCAAAAAGAAATAAAAATAGATTTTATATAAAAAGTAAAAGAATAAATATCACAACCTAGAAAAAAAAAGCTAGTTATAAAACCTATCAAAATAATATTACCATACTCAGCTAAAAAAATTAAAGCAAACCCTCCCCCTCCATATTCAACATTAAAGCCAGAAACTAATTCTGATTCACCTTCAGCAAAATCAAAAGGAGAACGATTTACTTCAGCAAGACAAGTTCTTAATCAGCAAAAAAATAAAGGAAAAGAAAAAAAAATAAACCAAATATAATACTGATAATTTATTAAATTTAATAAATTAAATCTAAAAGAAAAAATTATTAAACAAATAATAATTATTACCAATCTAACCTCATAAGAGATAACTTGGGCTACTGCTCGAAGACTCCCTAATAAAGAATAATTAGAATTTGAGGATCAACCACATAAAAGTAAACCATAAACTCTTAAGCTTGAACAACATAAAAAAAATAAAAATCCATAATTGAAATTTAATATATTCCACAAAAAAGGATAAATCGATCAGATTAATAGGGAAATTGTAAATATAAAAATAGGAGATAATATATAAATAAAATAATTAAAAAAAATTAAATTAACTTGTTCCTTAAAAAATAATTTAATACCATCAGAAAAAGGTTGTAAAAGACCTATAAATCCAACTTTATTAGGGCCTTTACGTAATTGTGTATATCTTAAAATTTTACGTTCTAATAAAGTTAAATAAGCAATAGAAATTAACAATATCAAGATCAAAAATAAAAAATTCAAAATAAACATATATTGTTTGTAAAAAAATTACATTTATAAATTCTAAATTTATTACATTATTCTGCCAAAACAATACAAATATATATTTGTAATAATTGGTCCTTTCGTACTAAATTATTATTGTTAATTAAGGATAGAAACCAACCTGGCTCACGCCGGTCTTAACTCAGATCATGTAAAATTTTAAAAGTCGAACAGACTTAAATTTATAGCTTCTACACCATAATTTTATTTTAATCCAACATCGAGGTCGCAATCTTTCTTATTAATAAGAACTCTCCAAGAAAATTACGCTGTTATCCCTAAGGTAATTTTTTCTATTAATCTTAATGTAAGGATCAAAATTTCATTAATTTATGAAAAATAAATATTATAGTTAATAAAATATAAAAATCACCCCAACCAAATTTATATGTTTTATTTTATGTTTATAAACATAAAATAAAACAAATTTAAATAAAATTCTATAGGGTCTTATCGTCCTTTAATTTTATTTTAGCTTTTTAACTAAAAAATAAAGTTTAAATTAATTCAATTAAAAAAGTTAATTCCTCGTTTAACCATTCATACTAGACCTTAATTAAAAGACAAATTATTATGCTACCTTAGCACGGTTATAACGCGGCTATTTAAAAAATCATTGAGCAGGCTTTACTTTTTAAAAAACCAAAAAGAAATGTTTTTATTAAACAATCGAGAACTTAAATTGCTGAATTCTTAAATTAAATAACAAATTATACTTATTTTATCATTATCTCTTAAAATAAATAATTAAATTAAATAACTTTTTAAAATTTTAAATTAAAAATAAATCAAGAATAAAATTAATTTTTTTTATAAAAATATAAATATGGAAAATATTAATCCTAACTTTAATTAAAAATAAATAAATAAATTATAAAATTTGTAAGAAGCTTATCCCTCCAACAATTTAATTAAATTAAAAGAAAAATTAAAATTTTTCTTCCCAATTTAATTATGAATTAAATTCAATTCGAAAGTAACCAGATATATCAAAATTGAAAAGCATATAACCTCTATATACCTATTATATAACAATCTGAAATTTATACATTAATAGGTATATATATCTTTAGATTTCGGGAAATTTAAAGTAAATAAATTAAATTTAATAAACCCTGATACAAAAGGTACCTTAAAATTAAGTTCTTTTAATATAATTTGTTGTTTCCTTCACAGTACACTTACAATAATTAATTTAATTAATTCAAAAAATTTATACTATAAATTTATTTATTTATTGAAAAAAATAAAATAAAAAAAATTAAAATTAAATATCAAGTTTATCTGATTTGAACAGAAATTTTATTAATGTAAATAATAACGTTTGCCAAAAACTAAAACTTGAAAAATTTTAAGCCAGAAACATTTTCCAATACCTCTACTTTGTTACGACTTGTCCCAATTTATGAGAATGACGGGCGATATGTACATAATCATAATAATTTCATAAAAAATATAAATTTAAATATTACAATCAAATCCAATTTTATTTAAACTTCAATATTTAAAATCCAAAATTAAAATTAATGTAACCCATTTTAACCTTACTAAACTAAACCTTGACCTAACATTTTATATTAAAATAATTATTGAAAATTTTCTAATAAAATATTCAATGATAGCGGTATATAAGAAAATTGTAAGGTAAAATAAATCGTGGATTATCAATTAAAAAACAGGTTCCTCTGAACAATTAATAATTACCGCCAAATTTTTTTATTTTAAAGAATAAACTATTAATAATAAGGTTATAAAATTTATAAAAATATAATAGGGTATCTAATCCTAGTTTTAAAATTAACTTAATATATAATTTACCTTTACTAAAATTTATATTTAAAATTTCACTTAATAAATATATTTATTAATAAAATTTTATTTTAAATATAATACCTAACCTAAAAATTTTAGAATATACTATTAGAATAACCGCAACTGCTGGCACTAAAATTTGTTAGTATTAATAAATAATTACTACATTTTATTATATTAAATAAGTAATATTAAAAACTGAAAAACAAAAACTAATTTTATATTTAATAAAAATAATTTTAATATTAAAATTTACATGTTTAGTATTAATTAACCTAAAAATAGGTAACAAAATCAATTACCTTTAACTAGATTAAATTATTATAAAATACATTATATGTATATATCTCCCCTCCCCCTACAGTCTATATTACTATAGTTGTATAAGTGATATTGTATCTATATAAATATTTTAGATAATCTATTGTATTGATTATGAAATTGGATTAATATAAATCTTTTATTAATAACTTTAACTTTATATAATAGTTTATAATACTTAGCATTTATTTAAATCAATATTATATATCTTATTTTAAATATAAATGTATTCAACTAAATAGTTATTGGGGGTACCCAAATAAATCATTTATCTTCTAAAGTTATTCAAAACTTTAATCTAACAACTAAATTACTTTACGTTTAGTACCAATACTTTTTCTTAATTGGATAAGATAACTCTAATTATTCCTAAAATATTTGTATTTTCTTTTTAATATGGGGGTATTCTTATAAATTGTTTCCTTTGTTTGTAATTACTGGGTTATTATTACTTAGTTAGTCTAGACTAGTTATTATTATTTATTAGTTAGTTAGGTATTAGTTAGTTATTAGTTAGTTGGTTATTAGTTAGTTAATTATTAGTTAGTTAGTTAGTTAGTTAGTTAGTTATTAGTTAGTTAGTTATTAGTTAGTTAATTATTAGTTAGTTAGTTAGTTAGTTAATTATTAGTTAGTTGGTTATTAGTTAGTTATTAGTTAGGTATTAATTAGGTATTAATTAAAATTCGTTAAAATTAATAATTCTAGCTATATTACAGTTAATTTTTATAGTATTCTGAGCCCAAGGTAGGTCAGAGTAAAAATTAATAAATCTAATTAAGTATGTTTAATTAACCCTAAAAATTAAAGATAATTAACTTGATTTATTATTAGTTTAAACTAGATTAAATTATTATAAAATACATTATATGTATATATCTCCCCTCCCCCTACAGTCTATATTACTATAGTTGTATAAGTGATATTGTATCTATATAAATATTTTAGATAATCTATTGTATTGATTATGAAATTGGATTAATATAAATCTTTTATTAATAACTTTAACTTTATATAATAGTTTATAATACTTAGCATTTATTTAAATCAATATTATATATCTTATTTTAAATATAAATGTATTCAACTAAATAGTTATTGGGGGTACCCAAATAAATCATTTATCTTCTAAAGTTATTCAAAACTTTAATCTAACAACTAAATTACTTTACGTTTAGTACCAATACTTTTTCTTAATTGGATAAGATAACTCTAATTATTCCTAAAATATTTGTATTTTCTTTTTAATATGGGGGTATTCTTATAAATTGTTTCCTTTGTTTGTAATTACTGGGTTATTATTACTTAGTTAGTCTAGACTAGTTATTATTATTTATTAGTTAGTTAGTTAGTTAGTTAGTTAGTTAGTTAGTTATTAGTTAGTTAGTTATTAGTTAGTTAATTATTAGTTAGTTAGTTAGTTAGTTAATTATTAGTTAGTTGGTTATTAGTTAGTTATTAGTTAGGTATTAATTAGGTATTAATTAAAATTCGTTAAAATTAATAATTCTAGCTATATTACAGTTAATTTTTATTGTATTCTGAGCCCAAGGTAGGTCAGAGTAAAAATTAATAAATCTAATTAAGTATGTTTAATTAACCCTAAAAATTAAAGATAATTAACTTGATTTATTATTAGTTTAAACTAGATTAAATTATTATAAAATACATTATATGTATATATCTCCCCTCCCCCTACAGTCTATATTACTATAGTTGTATAAGTGATATTGTATCTATATAAATATTTTAGATAATCTATTGTATTGATTATGAAATTGGATTAATATAAATCTTTTATTAATAACTTTAACTTTATATAATAGTTTATAATACTTAGCATTTATTTAAATCAATATTATATATCTTATTTTAAATATAAATGTATTCAACTAAATAGTTATTGGGGGTACCCAAATAAATCATTTATCTTCTAAAGTTATTCAAAACTTTAATCTAACAACTAAATTACTTTACGTTTAGTACCAATACTTTTTCTTAATTGGATAAGATAACTCTAATTATTCCTAAAATATTTGTATTTTCTTTTTAATATGGGGGTATTCTTATAAATTGTTTCCTTTGTTTGTAATTACTGGGTTATTATTACTTAGTTAGTCATTAGTTAGTTGGTTATTAGTTAGTTATTAGTTAGGTATTAATTAGGTATTAATTAAAATTCGTTAAAATTAATAATTCTAGCTATATTACAGTTAATTTTTATAGTATTCTGAGCCCAAGGTAGGTCAGAGTAAAAATTAATAAATCTAATTAAGTATGTTTAATTAACCCTAAAAATTAAAGATAATTAACTTGATTTATTATTAGTTTAAACTAGATTAAATTATTATAAAATACATTATATGTATATATCTCCCCTCCCCCTACAGTCTATATTATTATAATTGTATAAGTGACTTTATTGTAAAATCTAACCCTAAATCATTTATACTATAGATCTATAAATTAATTAATTTAGTAAGATAAATATAAAATTAACCCTAATTTGTATTTATACTAGTAGATTATTGGTTATATAGATAAATCGCTAATTGTTTATGAAAATAAACTAGTTAGTTTAAAAAATTATTGATAGGGGGGAATATTGCTAAATCAGTATAGTTATATGGTTTAATTTAAATTAATAGTATAGTATTTGTGATTACAACTAACCCTAAATCATTTATACTATAGATCTATAAATTAATTAATTTAGTAAGATAAATATAAAATTAACCCTAATTTGTATTTATACTAGTAGATTATTGGTTATATAGATAAATCGCTAATTGTTTATGAAAATAAACTAGTTAGTTTAAAAAATTATTGATAGGGGGGAATATTGCTAAATCAGTATAGTTATATGGTTTAATTTAAATTAATAGTATAGTATTTGTGATTACAACTAACCCTAAATCATTTATACTATAGATCTATAAATTAATTAATTTAGTAAGATAAATATAAAATTAACCCTAATTTGTATTTATACTAGTAGATTATTGGTTATATAGATAAATCGCTAATTGTTTATGAAAATAAACTAGTTAGTTTAAAAAATTATTGATAGGGGGGAATATTGCTAAATCAGTATAGTTATATGGTTTAATTTAAATTAATAGTATAGTATTTGTGATTACAACTAACCCTAAATCATTTATACTATAGATCTATAAATTAATTAATTTAGTAAGATAAATATAAAATTAACCCTAATTTGTATTTATACTAGTAGATTATTGGTTATATAGATAAATCGCTAATTGTTTATGAAAATAAACTAGTTAGTTTAAAAAATTATTGATAGGGGGGAATATTGCTAAATCAGTATAGTTATATGGTTTAATTTAAATTAATAGTATAGTATTTGTGATTACAACTAACCCTAAATCATTTATACTATAGATCTATAAATTAATTAATTTAGTAAGATAAATATAAAATTAACCCTAATTTGTATTTATACTAGTAGATTATTGGTTATATAGATAAATCGCTAATTGTTTATGAAAATAAACTAGTTAGTTTAAAAAATTATTGATAGGGGGGAATATTGCTAAATCAGTATAGTTATATGGTTTAATTTAAATTAATAGTATAGTATTTGTGATTACAACTAACCCTAAATCATTTATACTATAGATCTATAAATTAATTAATTTAATAAGATGCCTGATAAAAGGGTTATTTTGATAGGATAAATCATGTATTAAGTTACTCTTATTATACAATTTAGAATTTAACTAATCTTTAGAATTCAAAATTCTAAGTGCAACTTACACTAAAGTATAAAAAGATAAGCTAAATTAAGCTATTAGGTTCATACCCTAAATATAGGATTCATCCTTCTTTTTAATTATAAAATTTAATAAAAAAAAATTATTTATATTAATGATAATTATATCAACAATGATAGTTGTATCATCATCAAAATGATTAAGTGTATGAATAGGGATAGAGATTAATTTAATGATAACAATTCCATTTTTATTCCAAAATAAAAGAAAAATATTAAGAGAAAAAATCATATGTTATTTTCTAACACAAGTTATGGCTTCAATTTTAATATTAACAACAATGTTATTAATAAACATAAATGACAATATTATATTATATAAGATAATATTAACTATTAGAATAATAATTAAATTAGGAATACCACCATTTCATATATGGATACCTGAAATAATAAATAAAATTAACTGAATTATATTAGGGTTCATGGTTACCTTACAAAGGGTTAATCCATTAGTCGTAACAAGCCAAATTTTAGAAAATAATCTATTGTTACCTTTAATTATAATTATTTCAGCATCAATTGGTTCATTAAGAGGTGTTAACAATCTATTATTAAATAAAATTATGGTTTATTCATCAATAAATCACTTAAGTTGAATAACAATATGTATAATAATAATAAACACTTTATGAATTAAGTACTTCGCCGTTTATTCAATAATCACCCTAACATTATGTTTTATATTCAACAACAAATTAATTTTTTATGTTAATCAATTTAATATAAATAATAATAATTATATAAAAATAATAATTGCAATAATGATACTAAATTTAGGAGGTATACCCCCATTTCCAGGATTCTTTATTAAATGAATAACAATGGAATCAATTATAAAATATAATTATATATATTTTACTTTATTAATTATAGTAATTTGTTCAATAGTAACTTTATTATTCTACATACGATTATCATATAATATATTTATTATTTCAAGTACAAGACAAAAATTTAATAAATTAATTATAAAAATAAAATTTTATATAATCATAATCATAAATATAATTTTACCTTTAATAATATTTATTTAAAAACTTTAAGTTAAATAAACTATTAACCTTCAAAGTTAAATATATATATGTAAATATAAGTTTTAGTGAATAACACACCTTTAAATTTGCAATTTAAAATCATAATATGAATATAAAACTTTGATAAGAGGTGTAACTACCATATATAAATTTACAATTTATAACCTAAAATTCAGTCATCTTATC